TCAAATGGATTTAAGTAGAATTTTGTGAAACGTATCAATAAGCTAGACCCATGCTACGAGTTGTCTCATGCCATAAATAAACCCGGACACTCAAGAAATCCGTTGGACAAGCGGATTCACATCTCTTACAACCTACACAGTCCTCTGTTCTTGGAGCAGGAGCAATTTGCTTAGCTTTACATCCGTCCCAAGGTATCATTTCCAATACATCTGTGGGGCAGGCTCGTACACATTGAGTACACCCTATACATGTATCATAAATCTTTACTGAATGTGACATTGGATCTATCAATTTTTTGAACGTTATCAATTTTCGATCTGGTAAAATCAGTAGTAACTGAATCATATATTGTAGACACCAGACGAATCAGTGGTTTACCAGAATTTTTTTTTAATTGAATAATCAATCTACTTCTGGATCTGGTCATGAGAATGAGAGAGGTCCAAGATACTTTGATTTATTACGTTTCAGCAAACATGGTCATACGAGTTATACACGACACGCTAATTCTAATTGGTAAATATTCTATATATCTGTCTTTATTTATATCATTACGACTATTTATTCAACAAATTCGATTGATTGATACGAGTTGATTTTCTGTTACGATAGATCGACGAAACAATAGCTGGCCCAATAGCTGCTTCAGCGGCTGCAATAGCTATAACAAAGATCGAGAAAATGTCTCCTTTTAATTGTCGACTATCAAATAAATCAGAAAATGTTACGAGATTTAGATTAACCGCATTCAGTATAAGCTCAAGACACATAAGTGCTCTAACCATGTTTCGGCTTGTGATCAATCCATAAATACCGATAGAAAATAAATAGGCACTCAAAATAAGTACATGCTCGGTCATCATTGACCAACTCCTCATCAATTGAGATTGATTTCAATATGAACAACAATACAATTTAACCGATTTGATTGACTAGAATATAACAAGTACGGAAAAAAGGAAGGTATTAGTAATGGATCGAACTCAAACCCATTCAATTTAATATATGAACAATAGAATATCAAAATGGAACTGAAGGGAAATTGATGTCATAATAATAACACAGAACAAAACACGGCCTTATTTATTTTATTTGATTTTGGATTTCTAATTCTAAGTATTTATTACTGACGAGCCATAGCAATTGCACCTATCAAAGCAACTAAAAGAATTATAGAAATGAGTTCAAATGGAAGATAAAAATCTGTTGATAAATGAATTCCAATTTGTTGAACGTTACTTGTCAGGTCCTGCTCTATAATCTGGTTTGATCTTGTAGTCCAAATAATCCCGTACCATGACGTATCTGAGATAGTAGTAATTAGTGAAAAAAGAATACTTGTACAAACCAGTGAAGTAACTCCATCTCCAACTGTCCAAAGATATAAATCCTTGTAATATTCTGAACCATTCATGAACATCACAGCAAATACGATTAAGACATTTACGGCTCCCACGTAAATAAGGAGCTGTGCAGCAGCTACAAAATAGGAGTTAGATGGAATATGGAATAAGGATATACAAACAAGAACCAATCCTAATGAAAAGGCAGAATAAATTGGATTGGTAAGTAATACCACCCCTAGGCCTCCTAATATAAGACCTGATCCTAGAAATACTAAAAGAATATCATGTATTGATCCAGGTAAATCCATTATGTGTAAAATAAGAGATAAATAAGTTGAAATATTTCATTTTCATGACCTTACTGACCGGGCCAGGAAAAAAGAGGTTACCCTATCTTTCTTTTTTTCTTGTATATGCCTAATTGAATTGAATCTTAATGTGGTGTGGATTGATGTAGATACAGTTATTGGACCAATCCCGCTTTTGTATCCGAAAGAGTAGTTGAAATTTGATATTTCGAAATCATCACGGATATATGAATCTATTCTAAATTCAAATCAAGCCGTGATTCTCACCAATCAATAGTTATGTTTTGTAGTTACTAACCAACCAAAATGAAAGAAACTTCGCTTCTTTAGATCAAAACGGAATCTTAGTAATTGGTAATCGTTCTTGAATCAAGGGGGTTATCCGTGGCTATTTTTATTTGAGTCGAATTCATAATTGTTCGAATTGTGTAATCTCCAATTACTGACATTGGTAACCGACCCAAAGCAATTTGATTATAATTCAATTCGTGACGATTGTAAGTAGAAAGTTCATATTCTTCAGTCATTGATAAACAGTTTGTTGGACAATACTCGACGCAGTTACCACAAAATATACAGATTCCGAAATCAATACTATAATTAAGCAATCGTTTCTTTCTAATATCTGTTTCCAATCTCCAATCAACAACGGGTAGATCTATGGGGCATACACGAACACATACTTCACAAGCAATGCATTTATCAAATTCAAAGTGGATTCGACCGCGGAAACGCTCTGATGTGATCGATTTTTCATAAGGATATTGAATAGTTACAGGTAAACGATTCGCATGAGATAAGGTAATCATGAAACTTTGACCAATGTACCTTGCAGCTCGTACTGT